AACAAAGTCAAATAGTCTTCCTGACAATATCCATACTCGAGTTTATTTGTATTACGTCACAAGTAACTCTTTAAATATAGTATAAAAAACGAAACAGAACGAAAGATCTTTTCATAATTTTTTTATTCTATATTTTTTTATTCTATTATACTGATATTATACGGAATAGAATTACATAAATTATCAACAAAAAAATTGAGTTATTTTTATGAGTTTAATATGTTGATAAATATGCGGGACTAGAAATTCATTTCGGACAATTGAACCTTCTCAAATTGTTTCTTCTTAAGAACTAAAAAGATTTGTGCTAAAATAATAGATGCGAAGAAGAACAAGAGACCTTGGACACGTAACGGATCTTGAAGTACTATTTCCGCATCCCCCTGACCAAATCCACCCACATTTGGATTACTTGTTAATGGCTGATCAAGTTTGATAGATTCACCTTCTGAAACAAGAAGTTCTGGTCCTGGAGGAATAATATCAATCACTTCACGCCCATCCAATGCATCCACTATAGTTATTTCGTATCCCCCTTTTTCTTTTCGTATGATTTTTTTTACCATACCCGCTGCTGTAGCATTATACACATTATTATTACTCTTGCTCCCGTCAAGATAAATCTGACCCCTTCCCCTGTTCCCGCCTACGTATATAGGATATTTTAAGAAATGAACATCTCTCTTAGTAGTGGGATCCGGGGAAAGAATAGGAAAGGTGATTTCATTATATTTTTTACCAGGAACAGGGCCTACCACAAGAATATTTTTTTTTGTAGGGCGATAGTTTTGAAAAGACAGATTGCCTATCTTCTCTTTAATCTCAGGCGAAATACGATCGGGGGGTGCCAATTCAAAACCTTCCGGTAAAATAAGAACAGCCCCCACATTCAAAGCTCCCTTTTTACCATTAGCAAGAACTTGTTTCACTTGCATATCATAAGGAATTCGAACAACTGCTTCAAATACAGTATCAGGAAGTACCGCTTGTGGAACCTCAATATCCACGGGCTTATTAGCTAAATGGCAATTGGCACAGACAATACGACCGGTTGCTTCTCGGGGATTTTCATAACCCTGCTGTGCAAAAATTGGATATGCGTTTGAAATGGGTGCTCGAATTATTATATATATCATGATCGATATGGAAATGGATCGAGTAATCCCTTCCTTTATACAAGAAAAAGCATTTCTAGTTTGCATGGTCTAATCATTGATCCTGAAAATTTCTACAATAAGATTAGGTAGGTCACTCGCATAGTTCCCTATCCAAGGCGGGGAACCCCTTTTTCATTTAAGGGGGTTAAAAAGAAGGGAAAAAGAAAAGTTATTTTATTTTTAGCTAAAAAAAACTTGAAATTCAAATTGCATAAGTGAATCATTTTTTCAGTCAATCATTCATTGAATGATAAATCACTACAAGTGATGGAGATACGCGATTTAAATAACGGAAAATCAAATATTTTAAAATTGTATCTAAAATGACTGGAAAAGTGGAAACAAGGCCAGATATAATTTGATCATTTTGAGCAAATCCAAAATCTTTATAGACGAAACCAATCACTAGTTCCCAACCATGGGTTGAATGGAATCCTATACATAAATCAGTTAACAGAAGAATAGAAAAAGCTTTTATTGTGTCACTTAAATTATATATAAATTCTCGAACCAAAGAGTTAATAAGAACAAGTTCTTGATTACCAAGAATAGAATAACCGCTTAAAATAAAGAAACAAATTATATTTGTCGAGAAGTGCAAAATCGTATTCATACGATCTTCGTTGTGCGTTTTGATTAATTGGATTGTTTCTTTATAGATTCCAGTATGCAGGTTTTGTAGATGTGTTTCCGGACATTCCTTTAACATGTCATCTAAGAAAAACAGTTCTTCAAATTCTATGAATTTTTTTAGAATACTCTTTTCTTTAATATCATTTAAGAAAATTTCGGATTGCCCAGTATTCCACCAATCTATAAACCAAGATTCGATACTTTTCTTAAATGTGAAAGAGATACACCAGGGCAAAAAGACTATAGATGTAAGATATAGAAGGGGAATGAATGTTTTCTTTTTTGTCATTTTTCGTCTTTATTTAATGAACTCAACTTCATCTCATTCGTCAACTCTATATGATAATAACCTTTCTATCAAGCATAAGCTCTATTACAAGTCATAGAGCTTATAGATAAATCTATATTCTATTCTCTCATTTTTTTTACTTGAAGTTCGGGAGTTAGTCCTTGTCTTGTTTAATTTAGAAAAAAGAATACATAAATCGAATAAAAAATCGAAAGAATTCACTGTCAATTCAAATGCATAAAAAAATTATGTTTTGAAAGGATATCTATTGCTAAGATTCGAAGAAAAAATTATTACTTTTTATGAATACACCAAGGAGCACTTCGGGTTAGGAATATAATAATAGGATTTTGAAATCAAATAACGCCTCATCTATAAAAATGGAAATATTAAAAAAAAAAACGTTTTTTTTTCTAAATATTTCAAAAGGTACACAAAATAAAAAATAGGACAATTCTGAAGCTTTTTGTGCAATTTAATTTCTAATTAAGTTCAATTCTCATCAGTAAAAAAGTGGTACACCCAAAAATACAGATAATTCGCCAGCTTTATGTGCAATTTGTGTCCCATTCAAATTATCTTCAATACGAGTCAAGGGAATAAACCCCTGTTCTATGGTTTCCAGATAAACAATACTCTCAAAAGTACTGGTACGAGTAAAAAGACCCTCTTCTTTAACTTCTGTTATTATTCTGATGGAGTGAAGCTCGTTCATAGGTATTTCGAGAATAATACGACGATTTTTTCCAGGAAATCCCCAACGAACAAAACGTACCTTTTTCCCTTTTTTATTGAAGATATCAAAACCTCCACCTATATCCCAAAAAATAATCGACCCTAAATAAAAACTACTAAAGAGACCCGCGATTCCATAAAAAGCCATCGTGGCCCCTTGTGGAATAAATGGAAAATAAATAAAGTCCGGAATAAATGAAAAATCACTAATTTTCTCATAAATAAAGAACAAATCCATACCAAGATAACTGGAAATTGCAACCAACAATAACCCCAATGAACCTAACAAAGTGAAAACGGCCCAAAAGAAATTGCTTGTTCTTCGAACCTCCGTCATAGAATATATCAGTACATCGTTTGATCGAAAGATTATACTCATTACTCTCCTTTTTTTGAATTTAGTATTTATTATAATTGGGGAATAAAAAACCCCAGAATTTTACTTTGTTTTCTGTATCTAAAAAATCTTGTTTTTTTGAACATGAAGAAATAAAGAAGCCATTGCAATTGCCGGAAATACTAGGCCTACTAGAGGAACAAAAATGGAAGGAAAGTTTATCATAAAATGGGTACCTCGATTTACTATTTGTACCTTATATATATTATTATTTTTATTTTTTTATTATTATTTATATTATTATATAAAGATAGTCTATAATCACTAGAATTATTATACTTAGTATATAATAATTCTAGTGATTATAGCTAAGCCAATATATATCATAATATACCCTTTTTCAAAGAATTTTTGGCTATGCCTTATCATTTTTAGTCAAAGAAAAGAAATTATGGAATTGAAATAACTCACTCAGAACACCCTTTAAAAGATTACGCGGTACGATTGAATCAAATAAGCCCTTATGGAATAAATATTCAGCTGCTTGTGAACCTTCTGGTACTGCCTTATTCAATGTTTGTTCAATTACTCTTTTACCAGCAAATGCAATATAAGCATTTGGTTCGGCAATAATGATATCCCCCAACATGCCAAAACTAGCAGTTACCCCTCCAGTAGTGGGAGATGTAAGTATGGATACATAGAATAACTTTTTATTTGTTTGATAATCATATAAAGCAGAAGATATTTTAGCCATTTGCATCAAGCTCAAACTTCCTTCTTGCATACGCGCTCCTCCGGACGCACATACCAGAATAAGAGGTAAAAGTTGATTAGTAGCATATTCTACCAAACGGGTGATTTTCTCACCTACTGCAGATCCCATACTGCCCCCCATAAACTGAAAATCCATAATTCCAATAGCTACAGGAATACCATTTAGTTGACCAGTACCTGTTTGAACAGCCTCAGTTAATCCCGTTTTTCTTTGATAAGAATCAATACGATCTTTATAAGGTTCCTCTTCGGAATGAAATTCAATAGGATCCAGAGAAACCATGTCTTCATCCATAGGATTCCAAGTACCCGAATCAATCGAAAGTTCGATTCTATCTGAACTGCCCATTTTCAAATGATATCCACAGTATTCACAAATATTCATTTTTGTTTTAAAAATTTTTTTATAATTTAATCCATAACAATTTTCGCATTCAAGCCACAAATGTTTATATTTTTGACTTTCATCGAGATTATTAGAACTTTCTCCTATAATGGAATCAATATCATTTGTATCATTCGTACTAGTTATTATACTAGTACTAGAATTATCGCTTTCACTACAATTTCTGCCCTTCCCAAAAATGTAACTATAAAAATAACTCTCATTGTATTTGTCAATATCACCTAAAATGAAACTATCAATACAGATTTGAGAATGAAGATAACTATCAATGCAACTATTAATGCAACTATTAATATTATTGTTCCAACTAAATGGAGTCTCAGACATGTAATAATCATCATCATTCTTAGAAATAGTATTCAAATAGCTAGAAAAAAAACTTTCCAGTTCACTTAGAAAAGAATGATCATTGTTAATCCCCAAAGTTTGATTTTCAACATCTAAATAGATGGAATTTTGATTTTCAATATCTAAATAGATGGAATAACTATTCCTCTTATTATCCCTAACTAAAAAAGTTTTATCAGATAGGAAATCCTGTATGTTACGGGCACCTACTAAATAATCAAAAAAACTATAATGAGAATTCTCACTATCATCCCAAGGATGAATTTTTTTATCTATATTGGTTAAAATTTTAGAGTGTTGGCTTAGACTGGTATTTCTAATAGGACCAAGACTATCCATTGATTTACTTAATTTACACCTGTATTCTACCTTCCTATTAAACAACATAGAATTCAACCACGATTTTTTCATCTAGTTTTTCCTCTATTTACACAAAAATATAATGAATGTATAGTCATTGGATGAAGAATAAAATAATAGAAATATTCCATTTTGAATATTCTATCTTTTGAATATTCTATCTTTTGAATATTCTATCTCATGTATTTACTATAAAAAAAGTATATAAATCAAATAACTAGGATTAGTAACTGAAAATAATAAAGAGCGAGTGGGTATTAAAAAGAAATGATAATAAAATAAAAAAGAATAAGAAACATTAAAACAAAAAGCACCTCAATAGGGATAATCTATTTCTCTATTTATAAGTCCAATTACTTCATTTAGTGACTATTTTTTTTTCTTTTTCCTATATTCTATCTTTTATCTCTATACATTTTTTCATTTTGTTTTGAAGATCGATGAAAATTTCATTTATTTTTCTGACTATAGAAAACTACATTCTATCATTCTATATAAACAACAAGAAATAAGAAAAATTAGGTATGAATAGAACAAGAGAGCGGGGGGATAAAAGAGAAAAGAGTTTTATAAATCTATATACAAGTCATCCACACCCCCCTTTGTTTATTTCATTAATTGAATTTCGTTTGTTGATTCGAGCTAAGTTCCATAAAAACACCAGCCCTTTTTGAAATATCCTGAACAGTTCCTGTAGGTTGAGCGCCTCGTTCAAGGAAATATAGAATAACAGGAATATTTAAATAGGTTTGATTCTTTATTGGATCATAAAAACCCACTTTCCGAAGATCTCTTCCCTCTCTTCGGGATCGAACATCGATTGCAACGATTCGATAAACGGCTCATTGGGATAGAGATAGATAAATAATGCACCCCCCCCCTAGAAACGTATAAGAAGTTTTATCCTCGTACGGCTCGAGAAAATAAAAAATTAGAATGTATGTAGAAAATTATGATGTCAAATAGATCAATAAAATCATCAAATCAATTAAACTATAACTTAAGTATTTTTCTTTCGTATTTTCTTTTTGAAAAAAAACTCCTAATATTTATAACTCCATAACTCAAATTGGATAATTCTCAAATAACTAAAAAGAGAACAAAGCCTTTAGTAGCTATTTCATTTATTGAGTGGTCTCTACTCCCCTTTCTTGCCCGTGTTTAGTTTCTTTATAATTTATTTTTTAGAATTTTTTATAATAGAATTGATAAGACAATTTGAAAATGGTATTTACTTGTTCCATGATCTTTTAGCTTTTCTTTGAATCATTGGGTTTAGACATTACTTCGGGAATCTTAAATCTTTTCAAAAATGGCAGCAACATACCATTTTTTCTTTCTATGAAAGAATCCTACAAATAGAAGGTTAATTCCTGCAGCTACACTTTTGATCAAAACCGTTTTACAAATTCCAACCATTTTTTTTGAACCTTGCTCAAATTGGATCCTTTCTATTTTTCTATCAAAAATATACTTACGAAGTTTTTCTAACTTATTAATTTTCACTAACCTTAGATACTTGCCCCTGAGAAATGAAGAAACTCGAGCTCCATCATGTACTATTTACATCATCAACTTACATCATCAACTGCTTTCCCGTCCCCAAAACAATAAGTTCTAGTGGAACAGAACAAACGATGTCGAGTCAAGAGCATGTTCATTTCTCTATACTATAAAAAATGGCGGATGTAAGAATCCACAGCTAATCTAATCATGTCTTTCAAGTCGCACGTTGCTTTTTACCACATCGTTTCAAACGAAGTTTTACCATAACATTCCTTTAGCTTGGATCCAGTATGTAATTGATTCAATTATGGAATCGTGAATAGTCATTGATTCAATCTATACACAATAATCTATCCTTTTTAAGTCGCGGTTTTTCTTCTATATAACGAAAACTTTTTTTAAAGTAAAGACGTAAATGAAAATTAATTCGGTATTTTATCAATCTACTTTCTACTCTCTTTTTAGAATTTGTAAAGTAGAAAAATGGTAATTTAAAAATATTAGAAAAAAAGAAAAAAAAAAATATGAAAAAATTATAAAATTAGAATAGATATAGATAATGAAATGATTACATTTCCATTAAAACAATGATTATACAAAAAAGAAAGTAAGAAAAACTCGATTTGTTTTTGAATCCACATATTCGAAAGCAAGTCGATTTAGATTAGAGACGAATAATTCAAAAAGGGGGATAATTTTAATTCTGATATACAATCTGTATTCCAATATGATATACATCATGAATGGTCTGGGACGGAAGGATTCGAACCTCCGAATAGCGGGACCAAAACCCGTTGCCTTACCACTTGGCCACGCCCCATTTTCCCACTGGGCCACGCCCCATTTTCTATTTTATACTAAAAAACACTATTATTGATATTGGTTGTTCGTTAATTCCAGTTCATAAATTTCTATAGAAAAATTTGTTGCTAGTATTTTTATCTGCGTATCTACATAATCTATCTATATATAGATAGGATAAGACTAAATTTATTGATCATTACGTACAATTCTATTAAGATATTGTTATAGAAGTGTGATTTCTTCTATTTTTTTATTTCAGAATAAAAAAATAAAAAGATTTTGAACTGGATAAGTTCAAATCAAAGAAGGATTTTGGATGGTTTTATCTTATTTGATTCATTTTTTTTAGTTTTATTCATAAATTAATATTAATTTATTTTCATTTTTATTGTATTTTATATATATATAAAATACAATAAAAATGAAAATTCTAATTCAAAAAAAAAACAAAAATAATTTTTATTTTCTTAAAGAACAAAATGTTTGTTATGCTTAATATCTTTAATTTGGTCTGTATTTGTATTCACTCTGTCCTTTATTCAAGTAGTTTTTTCTCGGCGAAATTGCCCGAAGCCTACGCTTTCTTGAATCCAATTGTGGATATTATGCCAGTAATACCCTTACTCTTTTTTCTTTTAGCTTTTGTTTGGCAAGCTGCTGTAAGTTTTCGATGAGATCTGTAATTTGAGTAATGTCTTAAAAAAAATTCAGAATTTATCAGAAAACTAAAATTCGAACATTTTAACAATTTAAAAGATCAAATAAGTCTTACAGTGTGAATTATCGATTCCAATATTGAAATTTTTGGATATATACGAAAAAATACGGACCATCTCATCATCTACGTTTTGCCAATTGAGAAATCCTAATCCTATTATTCGATTTGAACCCATCACCAATATAATACCTAGATTATAGATATGAAAGAAGATTTTTGGTAAAAGTAATTATTGATAATTTGTAATAAAAGACTCGACTCTTACTACAAATCCATTTTCTAAACTTATCTTATATATCTCCTCACAAAAACTTCATTTTTTAGAAACTTAGTATTAAAAGAAACAAAATGTGTTGTAATATAAGAGAATCTATTCTCTTTCTTTGTCGTTTTTTAATTATCTTGGAGATTTTATAATGCTTACTCTAAAACTATTTGTTTACACGGTAGTGATATTCTTCGTTTCTCTTTTCATCTTCGGATTCCTATCTAACGATCCAGGACGTAATCCAGGGCGTGAAGAATAAGAAAAAGGTGGATTCTGTGTTTTTCTTGCTTGTGCTGGATTTTGAAATATTTTTAGGATTTTCTCTATTTTAACATCTTTAACTAGTAAATAAAAAAAATCAAACAAACAAGGAAAACAAAAGAAGTTCAACAAAAAATATCAAATTATCAACGGAAACGGAAAGAGAGGGATTCGAACCCTCGGTACAAAAATTTGTACAACGGATTAGCAATCCGACGCTTTAGTCCACTCAGCCATCTCTCCCCAATTGAAAAATTGAATTACTTTGTTTATGTTATATCACATAAACAAGAAGAGCAAAAAATGGAGCTTGAAAAAAAAAAAAAAGACTTCTTTTTATCTTATTTTTTATCTTATCTCTTTTTTTTCGATTTGATTTCGATTCATTATTATATTCTATATTCTTCTATTTTTTAGTTTCCTTTTTTTTTTTTCTACAGCCAAAGAGCCCGGCCAGTACCTAGTCGGGCTCTTTTTATTCCCATGAATATTGAATATGATTTATTTGAATTGAATGTACTTTATTCGATTCGAAAAAAATACTTGTAATTAAAACACGATCAAACATAAATAAGAGATACAGATTGATTCCTATGATATGAAATGAAAAAAAATCAGATAATATCAAAATGTCCTTTTTTATGGCTCCTTCTCTTTTTTTCTGGTAACGTAAATTTTATTTTTATATTCAATTATATATATGATATGTTAAAAAAATATGTTAATTAAAAAAAATACCTTCAGCAAAAACAAAATCCAAAAATGTAATTCACCTTATTAGAATATTATGCCCCTCTATTTCTTTTTTTATTTTGTCTGATTGCTTTGTTCGGCAAAAGAAACAATAATTGTATTGTAGCGGGTATAGTTTAGTGGTAAAAGTGCGATTCGTTCCATGGACCCCTAAATAGTTAAGGGATCCCCCGTTTGATTCATATCCCGATCAAAAACTTTATTTTTTACTTAAAGGGAATCCTTTATACCCTCAATGAATGATTTGCGGTATAATATACATTATCGTAATTTGTATACAAGAAGAATCAATTCTAAATTGACAACTTGAGTTCTAAAATTATGAAACATAAGTTTTTGGAATTGGATTTATAATCCGAATTTTTTTGAGTATGACAAAAGGATCTATGGAGAGATATATAGAAAGTTTATTTCTAATCGTAACTAAATCTTCCATTTTTTTGTATAGTAGAGATTGAAGCAAAATAGCTATTAAACGATTTTTTTAGTTTACTAGAAACATCTACATTTTTTTAGCTCGACAGAAATTTTCTGCTTTTCCTAAAGATTCTATTAAATAGAAATAGAGAACGAAGTAACTAGAAAAAAACATAGATTATTATAATACTGCTCTTCTAGAGGGATCATCTAAAAAGCAAGATGTTTTAA